GATACGAATAGAGCGGGAAAGGGGGGTAAATAAAAAAAGAATACAGAAAAGTTATCCAAAGCTATATACAAGTCACTACCCCCCTTTTTGTATTTCCTTAATTGAATTTTTTTTGATTAGGACGAAGTTCCTTAAAAACCCCCACCTTTTTAAAAATATCCTGAACAGTTCCTGTAGGTTGAGCACCCTTTTCAAGGAAATATAGAATAGCAGGAACATTTAAATAAGTTTGATTCTTTATGGGATCATAAAAGCCCACTTTCTGAAGATCTTTTCCTTCTCTTCGGGATCGAACATCAATTGCAACGATTCTATAGATGGCTCATTGAGATAGATGTAGATGAACAATACCCCCCACAGAAACGTACAGGAAGTTTTCTCCTCGTACGGCTCAAGAAAACAGAATTTGATTCGAAGTTTTATCTATATATGGAATTCTAATAAATCACAAAAGGGTCCATAAAATCATCAAATCAATTAGACTATGATTTAAGTCTTTTTTTCTTCTTCGTTCCCGAAAATGAAAAAGAAAACGTTCGTACTCATAACTCAAGTTAGATAACTCTCAAATGGCTCAAAGGAAAATCGTTAGTCAATTTCATTTATTGAGTGGTCTTTACCCCCTTTTTGTTTGTCTCGGTTAAAATATATTTGGATTCTTAAGTCTGGCCCGATTATTGAGACAGTTAAAATGGTGTTTCCTTGTTCTGGGATCCTTTATTTTTTTTGAATCATTGGGTTTAGACATTACTTCGGTCCTTCTTAATCCTTTCAAAATGGCAGCAACATACCCCTTTTTGTGATTTCGTTCTATCAAAGAATCCTATGGACGATTGATTACCGCGGGATACACTTTGTGTCGAAAAGGGTTGATTAATTCCAACAAAATTTCCTTTTGAATTGGAAACTTGCTCGAATGGGATCCCCTCTATTTCTATATCGAAGATATATTCACGAAGTTGTTCCAATTTATTGATTTGCATTAACCCTAGATTCTTGTCCCGAGAAGTGAATTAATACTTTTTACTCGAGCTCCATCATGGCCTATTTTCATTACCAACTGATGTCGAGCCAAGAGGCACCTTCATTCCTATAGAAATAGAAACGAAAATGGTGGATATAAGAAAGAATCCACAATGGATCGTGTCCTTCAAGTCGCACGTTGCTTTCTACCACATCGTTTCAAACGAAGTTTTACCATAACATTCCTCTAATTTGGAACCAGTATGGAATTGATTCAATTATGGAATCATGAATAGTCATTGGTTCAATTGGTGCATAGACATCGTAATCTATACCCTTTTAGTATATATAGATTATTAAAGATTTTTCTAAAGAAGTTTTCTAAAGAGAAGTTTTATCAAGACCTCTTAATTTCTTAAATTAATTTAAATTTAAATAATTTAATAATATATTAATAATCTATTAAATAATTAAAGAAATATATAATTGGTTCTTTTTGAATCTGTATCCTCAAGTATCAAAGATTCCACTTAACTTCTAAGAAATCATTCAAAATATTCATAATTGAAAAAAAGGTTCCTATCTATCATTATTTCAAGAAAATTTACCGTAAGGCCCGGCTTTTTTCATAGGCAAGATAAATCCTTCTTTTTATTTTGAATATTAATTGAATTAATAACCTCGATTGAAAAAAAAATAGGAAGGGGAGGCGTTTTCCTATCTATCAAATCAAATGAACAACTGTCTTGTAATTATTCTAAACAGTCCATATAAAATATTTCAATTTCAAATTGAAGGGATCAAAAACCTTTTTCAAAAAAATCGGAAGACTGTTGTTATTGAAATAGAACGATACGTAGATATACGCTAAACAGTTCCTCATTTTATATGTATTTTTTGAACCTGGGGTTTAGTAAGATTTCGGTAATCTAATATTACCCTAATAAAAGATAATAAAAGATATAAGATACCTCCGCCTCAAGTGCTACATAGATTTCCAATTCTTCATTAGGACCAAACGCGAAATAACTTAAAAATGAGATTCAAAGAAAATACATCGGTTAGATATAGAATTCCATATTTAGATATTTCCATATTTAGATATAGAATTACATATATAACTTTATTTTTCTTAAATTTTGGTTAATGCGATTCGGACAGACATAGTTTAATACCTTCGGTTAATGATTAACTCCTATCTGACCCCCCATTCTATGGGAATAAGGGGGCATAACAGAAATAAAAATGGGGATTCTGATTGGGATACGGACTGCCTAGGTACAAAACCAAACAAGTACAAATTAAGTTTCTCCTATTTTGGATTTTAGCCTAATCCACTAAGAGAATTAATCTTGAGTGAATTAAATTAGTACCAAAATAGAAATATTTAGAATTCAGAAATCTACAGAAAAATTCATAAATAATTAGACTTAAGGGATAGGGAATAATAGATAGGATCCTTGAAAATTCAAATATTGATAAAATAGAAAAAAAAGATATGGGACAGAAGGTTTTTATAAGTAACTAACTTCCCTAAACAGGAAGGGGTTGACCATATGATGAAAAGACCTCCCGACTTTTTTTGAATTAAAACTCTTGGAATCCATGTTCCCATCTTCCCTGAATCCGAAATAGATTCGGTTAGATCTACGTGTGATTTGAACTCGATTCAGTTGAGTTTGTGCAAAAAAGATATGATTCATAAAAAATAGAAATTAGAAGAAAGAAACACAATTAGACTTTAAATGGAACCTTGTTCAAAAAAAGTCGGGAGGTCTATTCTAACATAATGGATATGCTCTGGGACGGAAGGATTCGAACCTCCGAATAGCGGGACCAAAACCCGTTGCCTTACCGCTTGGCCACGCCCCATTTCGATTCTATACTAATAAAAAGAAAGAATAATGTTGTTATTCCCTGTTTGTCAACTCCAATCTAAATATATATTCTAAATATATATAGAAATATATATAGAATAGATTAGATTGTTACTAGGATTTTGATACATGTAGATATAGAATTAAACTGAATTTATTGATCATTAGATAGAATTCAATTAAGATATTGTATGAAAGTATGATTTCTTCTATTCTCTTTTGAGAATTGGAGGATTTTTGGTTGGGTGGGTTCAAAAGAAAAGAAGGATTTTTTGTCTACCTTAAATTTTCCCTTTTCCTTATATCAATAACTCAATCAAAATGCAATTATCTCCAAGAACAAAATAAATGTCTGTTATGCTTAATATCTTTAGTTTGATCTGTATCTGTCTTAATTCTGCCTTTTATTCAAGTAGTTTTTTCTTCGGAAAATTGCCCGAGGCCTATGCTTTTTTGAATCCAATCGTAGATGTTATGCCAGTCATACCTGTGCTCTTTTTTCTCTTAGCTTTTGTTTGGCAAGCTGCTGTAAGTTTTCGATGAGATCTTTAATTTACTAATCTCCTAGAAAATTCATGATTTATTCGAGAAAAAATTCTAACAATCGATAAGATCAGATAAGTTTTAGAGTATGAACCCCCCGATTCATACATTGCAATTCTTGAATAGTCGCGAAAAATCCGGCTTACCTCGTTTTCTTTTTCTCATTTTTTGACCCTTTTGCAGTGAAAGCCCTATTAATTAGGATCCCCTCAATATCTAATTGAGGATATGAAAGAAATTTTGGTTAATGAAAAAGTCTTATTCCAAATAAATTTCTGAAAACTCTTTTTGATTTCTAGAAAGAAACTCGGTTCTTGATATCCAAATAGGATATGTGGTAGAAAATGGAGGATCTATTCTTTTTTTTTTCCAAAAACTAATCTTGGAGATTGTGTAATGCTTACTCTCAAACTCTTCGTTTACACAGTAGTGATATTTTTTGTTTCTCTCTTCATCTTTGGATTCTTATCTAATGATCCCGGACGTAATCCCGGGCGTGAAGAATAAAAGGGTTTTTTTCTTAGGATTTTATGTTTAACTAATTTGCCAAATTTGAAAAAAAAAAGAAAATCATCAACGGAAGCGGAAAGAGAGGGATTCGAACCCTCGGTACAAATAACTCGTACAACGGATTAGCAATCCGCCGCTTTAGTCCACTCAGCCATCTCTCCCAATTGAAAACTATGTTAGATTACACATAAAGTAAGGAGTATTTCTTTCTATATTATATAGATATGTACAAGTTTTATCAGCAATTTCATTTCGGTAAATAAAGTGCCAACAATATAAAGAAAACTAAAAAAGACCTCCTTGCATTGATTTTCTTTGAAAGGCCCTTCTTATTGCCACGGCCTGGCTTGGTCAGTGTACCTAGCCTGGCCTTTTTTTGTTCCAACAAATTCTAGATAAATAATGATGATTTATCTGATTTGAAAACAAAAATGCTTAGTATTATAGAAAATTGAATAGGAAATATTCAAGCAAGAACAAAAAAAATAAGAAGGACTATTTCCACCCACGAAAACGAAAAAGGTGTCAACGCTCTAATTTTTATGATTTTTTGATGATCCTATCTTTATTCTTTATTAGGTCCAATTTCCCTTTTCGACAAAGGGTCCAGTTGTATACAATAATTGTATTGTAGCGGGTATAGTTTAGTGGTAAAAGTGTGATTCGTTTTTTTAACCCTTTAATAGTTAAAGGGTCTTTTCTTTCGGTTTGATTCGTATTCCGATCAAAAACTTTATTTGCTAAAATAAAAGGATTCAATCCTTTGCCTCTCAATCACAGATTCGAGAAAAAATATACATTCTCGTGATTTATATCCAAAGGTCGCTTAGAAAGCGAGAAATTGGATTATGAAATTGCGAAACATAATTTTGGAATTGGATTAATACTTCCAGTTGAATAAGTATGAGTAAAGGATCTATGGATGAGGGTATAAAGTAGGTTTCTACTCGTAACTAAATCTTCAATTTTTGTATTTGTAGACAAGAAATTGAATCAAAATAGCTATTAAACGATGACTTTGGTTTACTAGAGACATCAACCTAGTGTTTTAGCTCGGTGGGAACAAAATCCCTTTCCTCAGGATCTTCTCAAATAAAAATAGAGAAC